TCGCTTCTTTTTCCTCTCTCTTTGGATCATAATTCGATCAAAACTTCTCTAATTATCCTAATCTGAAGGATAAATTCTTTGATTCTTCAACTTCGATCAAATCGGAATAGTTCCTTTCATTCTTTTACTACTACTATATTTACATTTGAATGAAATATAATCGGATTCAAATATTTCTTAGTTTTTATTGATTCCTGTCAAAAAGAAAGAATTTGAGTATAAGGTCTTCTTTTTTAGTGAGTCTGTTTTTATGTTATTTCGTACTGTCCAATTACCTTTGTTTGTGGGATTATTTTCTCACAACACGAAAGGTAATTCAAAGAAATTATAGAATGGATTTCTGCCTATGTCTAGATCTGGAATAAATGGAAATTTTATTGATAAGACCTTTTCAATTGTAGCCAATATCTTATTACGAATAATTCCGACAACTTCGGGAGAGAAAGAGGCATTCACCTATTACCGAGATGGTGCGATTTGATTCTTTTTTTTTTTTTTTTTATTCGTTCTTATTTAGTTATTATAAATTAATAATTAATGTATTAATATATTATAATTAATGTATTAATATATTATAAAATATTCTAAATTAATAAATTATAGATTTATTATAAATATTTATTATAATTATAAAATTATAAATCAATTTTATATTTTTTATATATTTTATCATTTTTTCTTTTATAGTTATACTTTTTTTATTTTACCGCTCTCAATCTTAGGAGAAAGACACTCAGGATAGAAAGAAAAAAAAATTATTGAAAAAAATCTACGCTTGTTGAAGGTGAAGTTTGTAAGTAAAACAAGCCCTTCTGTCGTGTATCCCCGATTAATGCAGCCTCAGATGCTTCAATTGTCGATTCTAGAGTATTGAGCGAAAGGTTACACCTATGGGTTAGGTCAAACCTACTCCACTAGTACCAATAGGAGGCATAGGGGAAGAGGCACTACTCCTAGGAATCAACAACACGAAAACTTTGTTATAAATTATCCCTTTTCTTTATCAGGATCGGGACTAACAAGAATGGTTGGGACAACAAACATCCATCTCGTTCGTATTTTGGATACCCATATAACCATCGAAGACTGTTGAAGTGACTAATTCCTGGAAATTAAGAGGCGTTGAAGACAAAGAAATTGTTGGAGTCACCCTTTTTTATCTAGTACCAACATGCTTGAGTTAAGGAAAGTTTTTTTACAAGAAGGTTGGCTAGAGATTTCTTGTAAAAACACTAGTCCCACCCAGTTTATAATGAGACTATTTCAATCTTTGTGGATTCCATGTATTATTCTCATTATGCACATAAAGGAGGAGCCGTATGAGATGAAAATCTCATGTACGGTTCTGAAACGGAGATTCTTTGAATCGAACGACGGCCGTAACGGATGTCGGCTCAATCCGAAGGAAATTATGCAGAAGCTTTACAGAATTATTATGAAGCTATGCGATTAGAAATCGATCCCTATGATCGAAGTTATATACTCTATAACATAGGCCTTATCCACACAAGGAACGGAGAACATACGAAAGCTTTGGAATATTATTTTCGGGCACTAGAGCGGAACCCATTCTTACCACAAGCTTTTAATAATATGGCCGTGATCTGTCATTACGTGCGACTATCTCCACTATAGAAAGGGAAAGAAAGAGCAAATCCGTTAATAAATACTAGAAAAAACAGGCTTTCTACATATGTATCGTCCAAAACAACGATTTTTATCAGCTGTAGTAAAGAAATACACTTCATAGAAGTGGAAATATGACGAAATCGGTATGCCTAGATACTTTATTCTATGGATAAAGGATCTAATTGAAAAGGAAGCGCCGTAAAGATCAATTCGCGAGATTTTGGGCCGGTACAATAAGAACTGCTTACTTATGTCATGATATGAGATAAAAGTTAGGAATCCACTTATGTAATAGAGTTGATCCCCTAAGGTATTGAGCAGCGGTGTAGCATCAGATCCCAACGATAGTAAGTCTTTTCCTTCTTATGAAGAAAGTCTTTTTCAAAGATTCTATATAAATTTATATACGAAACCGAGATAGTTACCTTTCATAAAATTCTAATGATAGCGGAAATGCCTATACTTTATGAAGGTGGGAGAAAAGATAAAACTGATTAAATCATTAAGCAAAATTCAAGTTTGAAACTCATAACCTCTTTTGGTTAACTCGAGAGAAAAAAAAAATGGGATACTAAAAGAATTTGACTGCTGAGCCGTATGAGGTCGGAAACTCTCAAGTACGGTTCTAAGGGAAGGAATTTACCCGCCTATTCCGACCGGGGAGAACAGGCCATTCGACAAGGAGATTCTGAAATTGCGGAGGCTTGGTTCGACCAAGCTGCCGAGTATTGGAAACAGGCTATAGCGCTTACTCCTGGTAATTATATTGAAGCGCAGAATTGGTTGAAGATCACAAGGCGTTTCGAATAAGAACACTATTTTATTCTAACTATTTTATTTTTTTATTTGTTATAATGAATTGTTTATGAAT